AAAACCTTGAGTAGTAAAAAAGAGTGGGATGCTGTATTTCCAGGATTGGATTTCATATTCGAATGAACCTCGTAATCGTAAGAAAGTAGGTTTTTTAGCTATGGACCTAGCAAAAGAAAAATTGAGATAGGTTCCTATAGTATTGGATTCCCCCCCTCACAATCGGACGTGAAGGTTTCCTCTCATCCGGCTCAAGTAGTTACACCAAATAAAGAAAGGGGTTCTTCTTCTTTTTAAACTTTGTTCGAGAAAACCCTACAAAAAGCTACTCTTTACTCAAGTTCCCAGTAAGGACCAGCCTTTCATTGATTCATTCTTATCTTTTTTTTTTTCTTTTCACTCTAACCCTTTTTCCTTTCTTTTATGTTGTTTACGAAAAAAAGGAAATGTGAAGTTATTGAGTAGTCTACTTCCCCTCAAATGATGAATCCCCTGAAAGGAATATTGTGGGACTCGTAAAGGATTTCTTTGTCTATATATTGTATTGTTCCATTCGATCTTTTTTAGGTCTCTACTCACCTCGATGGTTATGTGCCATGATATCCCTTGAAGCATATATGCGATAGATAAGCTCCCGTAACCATGCCATATTCACTTGCGCTTGAGATTTTCTTTCTCAAAGAAATGGAATGTCTAATTCCACAAAAAGTCTTTTTTTCACGAGGTATAACTAACTATTCCTATATTATCTGTTACGGAATCGACCATGGATCAATTCCCCTTTTCTTCCATTTTTAAGTCTTGAATGCACCCATAATTCTGAGCTTCATGTTCCTCCTCCCAAGATACATGTCAGAGCCGGGGCATCCCAATCAGATTAAATGGGATGACAGTTTATCAGTCCAAATCTGTCAAATGAAAATTTCGATCAAATCACACATCGCAATATACTAGGCCCTCTAATTCCCTAAGGGGCTTATCTAAAAGATTCGCAATATAACTAGGAAGACGTTTCAAATACCACACATGAGTCACTGGACATGTCAGTTTGATGTATCCCATTTGGTACCTTCGTATCCGAGAATCAACAAATTCCACCCCGCATTCTTCACAATATTTCGGGTCTTCTTTTTCAGCCCCAATCCCTCGGTAATTTCCACAAGCACAAATCCCACTTTTTATGGGTCCAGAAATTCTTTCACAAAACAATCCATCTTTCTCCGGTTTATTAGTTTTATAATGAAAAGTATAGGGTTTTGTCACCTCTCCAACTATCTCTCCATTGGGTAGAATTTTTTTTGCCCAAGCCCTGATTTGTTGAGGGGAAACTGGTCCAATTCGAAGTTGTTGATGTTTATACTGGTCGATCATAGAATAGAAATTCTGATTCATTGAGATCAAGCTTCCTTCCTATTCATCTGGAAGTTCTTTTCAGATACAAGGAAATGATTCAGTTCCAGGGCCAAAGATCGTAGTTCTCGAACGAGCAATCGAAAAGATTCTGGAGCACCCTCTGGGTTAGGTACTGTTGATCCAATAATCGTAGCACCAAGTACTTCTTGACGAGCTCTAATATGATCAGATTTATAAGTAAGCATCTCTTGTAAAATATGAGCAACACCAAATCCCTCTAGAGCCCAAACTTCCATTTCTCCTACTCTTTGTCCCCCTTGTTTGGCCCTCCCTCTAAGAGGTTGTTGTGTAACAAGTGCGTAATGCCCACTGGAACGTCCATGGATTTTATCATCAACTTGATGAATTAATTTTAGGATATAGGACTTTCCTATTAGAACAGGTTGTTCAAAAAGATCTCCTGTTCTTCCATCAAAGATTCTGCTTTTTCCCGGATATTCGGGTTCAAATACCCATGGATTTTTTGTTTGCTTACTGGCTTCATATAATTCAGAAAACACTAGTTTTCTTGAGGCCTCTTGCTCATATCTCTCATCAAAGGGCCCTATTCTATAATGTTTCTTTAGCAGATCCCCCGCTAAACCGAGCGAACATTCAAATATCTGTCCCACATTCATTCGTGAGGGGACTCCTAATGGATTGAATACCATATCAACGGGCGTTCCATCTTGCAAATAGGGCATATCTTGTCTAGACAAAATCTTAGAAATTATACCCTTATTCCCATGCCTTCCAGCTACTTTATCACCTACTTTGATTTCACGTTTCTGTGAAATATATACACGAATCCTTTCTGGATTATAATTGGAAACCCCCTTTCTATGGATCCATCTCACATCAATAACTCGACCCCTTCCCCCTATAGGTAGTCTTAGAGAAGTTTCTTTTGAAGTGGATACCTGAATGCCAAGTATAGCTCGTAATAATCTATCCTCCGGGGCATATGAAGATTCGCTCGCTGTCTGAGGTGTTAATTTCCCTACTAAGATATCACCTGTTTCTATCCAAGATCCCAGCATCACAATTCCATTTCTGTCTAAATTTCGGAGTAAACGAGCCTCTAAATGCGGAATATCCTTAGTGATTCTTTCAGGACCTTGGCTTGTTACATGAGTCTGAATTTCATATTTCCGGATGTGAAAAGAAGTATAAATATCTTCATAGACCAGACGTTCGCTAATTAGTACTGCGTCTTCAAAATTGTAACCTTCCCATGGCATATAAGCTACTAATACATTTTTTCCTAAAGCGAGTTCCCCACCAGCTGTAGCCGCACCACCCGCTAGAATTTGTCCCTTTTTAATGTATTTACCCCGCTTAACCTGAGTTTTTTGATGCATACAAGTATTTTTGTTGGAACGTTGATACATAACTAATGGAATGCTTAGAGTATCCCCATTACTTGAGAAAATGATCTTTTGAGTATCAGTATAAATGATTTTTCCCTTGCGTTCGGCTATAGCTGAAATCCCCGAATCTAGAGCCGTTTGGCCTTCCAAACCAGTTCCAACAATGCACTTCTCGGACCGAGAAAGGGGAACTGCTTGGCGTTGCATATTAGAACTCATTAAAGCTCGATTCGCATCATTATGCTCGATAAAAGGAATGAGGGAAGCTCCAATCGAAAAATATTGGAAGGGAAAAATGCTTCTAAGATGAATCTCTTCCCATGCAATAGTCAGGAATTCTTGACGATATCGAGCAGGAACAACCTGTTGTTCTTGAATACCCCGATTCAAGGCCAAAGAATTTCCTGCTGCTACCATAAAATATTCATCTCTATTTGGTGATAAATAAACCATCTGTGCCTCTTTTGATCTCTCAGATAATTTATAAAACGGACTCTCTATAGATCCCCAATAACCAACCTTCACATGAATAGCTAATGATCCGATAAGTCCAACATTGATTCCTTCGGACGTGTCAATAGGACAAATACGTCCATAGTGACTCGGGTGGATATCTCGTATCCGAAAACTAGCAGTTCGCCCCGTCAATCCTCCAGGACCCAAATAACTCCATTTTCGCCCATGAACAATTTGTGTCAATGGATTAGTTCGATCCAAAACTTGAGATAAAGGGTGTAGGCCAAAAAACGATTCATAAGTAGTTGTTAATGAAGTTGAAGTTACCAAATTTTGAGGAGTCGGTATCAATTTATGCCTGATTGCTCCACATATAGTTCCTCGAACCGTATTTTCTAAACGAACAAGAGCCAATCCGAATTGATCCTGTAATAGATCTGCTACAGAACGAATACGTTTATTTTTCAAGTGATTCATATCGTCAAGTGTACCTATTCCCAATTTCATTCCAATCAAATGATCCACAGCGGCCAATAGATCTCGTGGTAACAAAAAAGTATTGTTTTGGGGTATATCAAGATTCAGTCTCCGGTTCATATTTCGTCGACCAATCTTTCCTAATTCACATCTTTGTTGAAAAAATTTCTTTTGTAATTCCTTGCATAAGGACTCAGAAAATACCGGATCCCCCCCTACACAGGCAAATTGTTGATAAAACTCCAAAATAGCACTTTCTTTTGACCCAATATTTTTTTTCTCTTTATCATTCGGGAAAGACAAGAAAATCTCAGGGTAACAAACATTATCTAGAATTTCTCTTATATTCGAACCCATAGCTGATGATAGAACTAGAATAGATATTTTTTGTTTTCTACTTACACGGGCCCATATCCTTGCTTTTCTATCAATTTCTAATTCCGACCTTCCCCCCCAATCCGATATTATAGTACTGGTATAGACAGAAATTCCGTTATGTTCCAATTCTGAACGGTAGTAAATACCGGGACTTTGCAATATTTGGTTGATCACAATTCGGTATATTCCATTTACTATAGAGGTTCCAAAAGAATTCATTATAGGGATGTTTCCAATAAAAACGGTTTGTTCTTGCATATTTCTACCGGTTTTCCAAATTAAGACCGCGGGTACATATAATTCAGAAGAATATGTGAGTGATTCATACACAGCATCTCTTTCTTTTATCAAGGGCTCTACCAATTGATATGTTTCCACAAATAATTGAAATTCAATTTCTTGATCTCTATCTTCAATTTTTTGAAACTTATGAAATTCTTCCGTCAAGCCCTGATTAATGAACCTACAAAATCCCTCAAATTGTATCTGACTAAATCCAGGTATTGTGGACATTCCCTCATTTCCATTCTGGAGCATCTTAATCTGAAGTTTCCTCTTTATTGAAAAAATCCCATTATTGGCTTGGCTCACTATTCATCGAACCCTACCTATTGATCTAGCAATGATGGAATGGATATTCTGTTTACTGAATCACATAAAATTTTAGTCAACTCCATCCATATATATCATACATATGAACGGAAGCAAGACAGAGAAATGGAGGGCATTTTCGATGCAAATTCGAATTTGAGCTTGAGCCAGGTACACATAGAAAGAAATGGAAATTGATAAAGCATTCCTGGGAAAAATTCTGTCACTTAGGCTGATGGAGTCTTTTATCGGATATCTAAATTGATCCAATTTATACCTAATTCTTTTATTATGATATTACGATCAGGGTACAAAAAAATAAAAAATCAATGAAATATTCAAGCACGATGATCCTATATAGGGATAGGATATGTGCATAAGAAAGAGACCCGGGCTCGGTATCCACGTATAAAAATCTCTGTTCTGGAGTTTACACTGTTTACACTGTTCTGGGGTTTACATATACACATATATTTTCTTATAATTATAATTGATAATTATTAGTCGTAAATCAATTGGATTTTGCATCCATTAAGATAATACAAATGGAGATACAAAATGAAGAGCTGTTCGCTAATTCAAAGTAAGAAAAGTAAGTAAGAGTAAAAGAATAAGAAATAAATAGTTAATGAAATAAAGAGTGAATTATTCTAAATTGCCCTGCATTTTACAGTCTGTGCTGTGACCGGGGCCGGGAATCTTTTCACTTTTCTATCAAATCTAGAGAAAAGTGAAAATAGAAGGTAAGTTTTTAAGCGACGCATGTTTTGAGATAAAATCAATCGAAGAAAAGAATAGAAAAAGGATCCAATAAAAAGGAGGAATTCTTTTTTGGAAAAAGATAAGTACAATGGGATTCAAGATCCAAAAATAAAAGGAATTCAGAAAGTAAAAAATTCAAATCAAAACAAAATGAGGAGAGGAATAGAAATAGAATAATAAGAAAGAAATTAGAAATTCTATATTCTTATCTTTCTAGAATTTCTAGAATCCTATTTCTAATTTCTTTCTTAATCCATTTTGGATGGAATTTGGCGGCATGGCCAAGTGGTAAGGCGGGGGACTGCAAATCCTTTATCCCCAGTTCGAATCTGGGTGTCGCCTGATCAACAAAAAAAGACTTGGAATTTCTTAATCCTGTTGATCGAACTTGACGAATCCTTGTCCCGCAAAAGCATAGGCAAGGGCTAGGTCTGTCGATACTTTATTTTGAGAACCCGTAGGGCCTATAAAAAAAAAACTGTCATCTTTTTTCTCAAAATCTGGGTTCTGAGTGTGGCTCAAACAGGTACCAATAAATCAATCTTCTTAATGATTGGTTTGGGCTATTCTGAATTGAATCAAATAAAAGAAATAGTGAGAATCATTCTGGGCATCAGAACTATGAAAGTAAGAATAAAGTCAGAAGTCGGAAATCTTGGTATACAAAGGTTCCTAAGAGACACTCCATTTTGGTAAGAAAGGATTCTAAAAAAGACTATAAAGACTCCCTAATTATTTTACACTATAACTTCCTTAATATTGAAATATTGAGGTAGTGTCTACTAACTCTGTCTGCGATGAGATTAGATTGGATAGGCTGATGGTAAATTCATTTAATAATTGTGGTAAAGAACTGATTTGTATCCAGACTCACTAGAGGCTCTGAGTGCTGCTCCTAAATTGAATCAGAATGGTTGAACGGCTCTTCTTTTTTTTCTTATATCTTATATTTTCTCTTTTTTTTTTTCAATTCTTTCTATTTCAATAGAATTCTATTGAATAAGAAATCTAAGAAATTTTTATGAGTGGATTTATGAAATTGTTTCATAAAGAGCCGTAAGTAAGAATCCTATTTTGACTCTGCACCATTCATTCCACTATGATTATGAATCAATAATGGAATAATTCCTTCAATAGGGGACATCATTCACATGGATATAGTAAGTCTCGCTTGGGCTGCTTTAATGGTAGTGTTTACATTTTCTCTTTCACTTGTAGTATGGGGAAGGAGTGGGCTTTAGAGCTAGGAATATTACTAATTTAGTACTTTAACTGAAAAATCTACTTGTATCAATTGTGATCGTTTTGCGAAAGCTTAAAAAAAACTTGACTTGCTTTAGTTTATCTATATCTATATATCCTTTATATATTCTATTCTTTATTAGTATTATTTCTTAGATATATTAGTATTAGATTCTTCTATTTAATCCTCTATTAAATATTTTTAATATTTATTATTCTAATATTATTCTATTTATAGAATATATGATATGGTATTTATATGGTATTTATATGGTATATTATGCCCGTACGATTCTTCCTACATTAATTCTTTCGAAGGGCCCCCGGATCCATATCCATAAGCATAAGAAGAGATAGAAAAAATCAGGAATTCAAGTAGTTGGGCTTGCAATTCTTTTGGGTTGATCGAAATGCATACAAATGGGTGTAGAGAAAAAATCGAAAATTCGAGTGCTATTTCATTTTGATGTACGTCTAATATATATTTAGATATAGAATAGATATCTATTGTCAATTTCTCTATATAAGAGAAAGCTTCTTTCTGTATACAATACAACTTTCTGTTTTATGTACTAAGAATATGAATGAATATGAAATATTCTACAATACACAATTGTATAGTGTGGTAGAAAGAGCTATATATAGCTCTTTCTACCATACTATCTCAGATACTTCTGATTCTTTAAGACTTAAATAGAGTTTTAAACCTTTTCATTTCTTCAATCATTGATAAAAATGAATAATTCAAGTTTCATTCAAATTAATCATTTTGGCTGACTGTTTTGACGTATATGATAAGTAAAAAGGCAGTAGGAACTAAAATGAACAGCGCAGTAGCAATAAGCGCAAGAATATTGACTTCCATAATCTCTTTGTTTTCTTCTTTCACAATAATTCGGGATCTAATCCCATAGAGATGATAAAGTGGACTCCTATCAATTCAAAGGTATGAATTACATCTTGATGATACTAACAATATTATGAATAACAATATCAAATCGATTTATCGTCGCGAATTGAATAGTATAACATTATAACATAGGAAGATCTTTTATCCATACTCAATATAAATTAAATAGAAAGAAAGAAAAATAGGATTCTTTCTTGTTATTGGATCAGAAATCCCATTTCATTTTCCCGCTTTTCCTTTTCTATCACCTATTCTTATACACTTATCCAATTCTTATTCCTTTACTTATATATAAAATATACATAAAAAATGTAGTATGCAATTTGGATGAGAATAAGATAGATTGTTTCCAATTAGTCATTGCGGATACACAAACAAAGTTTGTTCGGAACTAAAGAAGGTGTGGTTTCATCTGAACCCGAAAAGTACTCTATCGAGATAATTATGTGAAGTTCATTGTTTATCGTACAATAAACGAAGACAATTTGTGTCTGTATTCTCGGTCAAAATAGGGGCACTCTATTTCATTTCGTTGATCACGAAAATAACAATTGAAAAGAAAATAAGACGAGTATGATCGCTCTTCAAATACTGAATATAATCTGTCTTACTCTAGTAATTAGTAAGAAGTAACGATTTTACAAATCTACATATGTTTCTCCCTTACCAATCAGTGCTAGTAGAAGAAATCAAAATTTCCATATTTGTCTGATGAGAAATGCGAAACGAAAACAAAAGAAAGAAATAAGGATTCCCTCCAGAGATTAGATTTCGTTCCCCGTCTTCCCTTTCACGAAAAAGGGAGAGATGAGTTGATCAATTCATCAGATCGGGACTGACGGGGCTCGAACCCGCAGCTTCCGCCTTGACAGGGCGGTGCTCTGACCGATTGAACTACAATCCCAGACATATGCATGGCATACATAGTCTTATGATTTCAGAAGAGCATTCTATTTGTCGTGTTGCAACAGAAACACGAATTATATAGGAATATCCTATTCACATAGATATGTACTTGAGTGAGAGTGGCATAGATTACTAGTAATCTATGGTTATTTTCTTGTATTTACTATATTGCAAATGAAAAGAAAAAGAATGGATGAGAAAAAATGGACTTTTTTTTCTTTCTTTTATACGGATCCGGTATTTCTGTTTCTAGAGGACAAATTCTTTAGATCTTCTTCATGGAGCGACGAATTCTTGGGCCGAGCTGGATTTGAACCAGCGTAGACATCTCGCCAACGAATTTACAGTCCGTCCCCATTAACCACTCGGGCATCGACCCAGGAAGAATGAATTCTAGGTTTCTTGATAATCCATGACCAACTTCCTTTCGTAGTTCACTACCCCCAGGGGAAGTCGAATCCCCGTTGCCTCCTTGAAAGAGAGATGTCCTGAACCACTAGACGATGAGGGCATACCCGCCCCGACTGTCATCATACTATGACAATAGTATGAGTAGTTTTTTGGAATTGTCAATATATAATTAGAATCAAATGTATAACTAGATCCAAGAAGTCTTTCCTACTTTTATGTTATGATCCCATAGAATTCTTTGGATTTGATGGTTCGTTCATGAATTAGCTATCCCATACTCCCATAAAGATTCTATCCTAGAACTATATAGAGAACTTTAACTCTATATATATAGATAGAATAATCTAATCATATATAGATATAGATGAAAATCTATTAAATTTGAACTCATTGCTTCGTTCAGCATTCAGATGAGTTATGCCTATCGCTATCTCACACTAAGCAAAAAAGGATTGAAACATTTTCTTTTTATAAGAATTCGGTTCAGGTTACGAATCCCCCCATCACATTATTCAATAAAAGATCTTGAATATATGTCGGATTGGTATATATATATACCAGTCAAGTGAATCTTGTTCTGATGGAAAAGTCAACAAAGCAAGTAGGGTTGACCTTGAAACAATTCAATGCATTTTTTCTTTTCTTTTTTATCAAAATATGAATCTTACCCACTTCCTATATAAATCAAACCGATTGTTCCATTATGATATATATGCAATAGACTCATAATGGAAGATTAAGATGCCTAATTCATGAATTGAAAAAAAAAAGGGCCCTTTTAACTCAGTGGTAGAGTAATGCCATGGTAAGGCGTAAGTCATCGGTTCAAATCCGATAAAGGGCTTTTTCCACTAAACTAAAATCTGAGTCTTCGTTTTTAAGCGGGGAATAGAAATCTTTTTGATATTTCTAAAAAAACGAGAACGACCACCATTATGATTAGAATGAGTTCTGATTAGGAGGAGTCTTCCCCGTAATGACATAGTCATCCTCTTCATGTCTCATTATTCCATTTTTTTGTCCTGAGACATAAATATCCAACAACCCCTATTATGAATATGAATCGACAAACCAAAGTATTCCTACTTCGCCATTGTTCCTATCAAACCCACCTAAAATTGGAGAGAAATAAAAAGTAAGTGGACCTGACCCATTGAATCATTAC